CTATTACCAGTTCTTCCTCCTGAGTTGAGACCAATCTATCATATAGATGAGGATAAACTAGTGACCTCGGATATTAATGAAATCTATAGAAGAATTATCTATCGGAATAATACTCTTACAGATCTATTAACAACAAGTATAGCTACGCCAGAAGAATTAATAATATCTCAGGAAAAATTGCTGCAAGAAGCCGTGGATGCACTTCTTGATAATGGAATCTGCGGACAACCGATGAGGGATGATCATAATAGAGTTTACAAGTCTCTTTCAGATGTAATTGAAGGCAAAGAAGGAAGAGTTCGCGAGACTTTGCTTGGTAAACGGGTTGATTATTCAGGGCGGTCAGTGATTGTCGTGGGCCCTTCACTTTCATTACATCGATGTGGATTGCCTCGCGAAATAGCAATAGAACTTTTCCAGGCATTTGTAATTCGTGACCTAATTAGAAAACATCTTGCTTCGAACATCGGAGTTGCTAAAAGTCAAATTCGAAAAAAAAAACCGATTGTATGGGAAATACTTCAGGAAATTCTGGATGACCATCCTGTATTGCTGAATAGAGCGCCTACTCTGCATAGATTAGGCATACAGGCATTCCTGCCCATTTTAGTGGAAGGGCGTGCTATTTGTTTACATCCATTAGTTTGTAAGGGCTTCAATGCAGACTTTGACGGGGATCAAATGGCTGTTCATGTGCCTTTATCTTTGGAGGCTCAAGCAGAGGCACGTTTACTTATGTTTTCTCATATGAATCTTTTGTCTCCAACTATTGGAGATCCCATTTCTGCACCAACTCAAGATATGCTTAGTGGACTCTATTTCTTAACGAGTGGAAATCGTCGGGGTATTTGTGTAAATAGGTATAATCCATGTAATCGTATAAACTATCAAAATGAAGATAATAACTATAAGTATACAAAAAAAAAAGAACCTTTTTTTTCTAATGCCTATGATGCAATTGGAGCTTATCGCCAAAAACGCATCAATTTAGGTAGTCCCTTGTGGCTGCGGTGGCGACTAGATCAACGCGTTATTGCTGCAAGAGAAACTCCCATCGAAATTCACTATGAATCTTTGGGGACCTATTATGAGATTTATGGACACTATCTAATAGTAAGAAGTATAAAAAAAGAAATTCTTTATATATATATTCGAACCACTCTCGGTCATATTTCTCTTTATCGAGAAATAGAAGAAGCCATACAGGGGTTTTGGCAGGGCTGTTGTAATTCTATGCTACCAGGGGGAATTCGAGTCTCACCGGGTTAACTAGGACTATAATTGCAATTGCGGAATTTCTACGTGAATCAAGATCTAGAAAAGGAAGTTTTACAATCACTGACTCAAACCCATTGTCAAATTCTACTCAGCGCAATATGGAGGTACTGATGGCAGAACGGCCCACTCAGGTCTTTCACAATAAAATGATAGACGGAACTGCCATGAAACGACTTATTAGTCGATTTATTGATCACTATGGAATAGGATATACATCACATATCCTGGATCAAGTAAAGACTCTGGGTTTCCGACAAGCTACCGCCGCATCCATTTCATTAGGAATTGATGATCTTTTAACAATACCTTCTAAAAGATGGCTAGTTCAAGACGCTGAACAACAAAGTTTTATTTTGGAAAAACACCATCATTATGGGAATGTACACGCGGTAGAAAAATTACGTCAATCGATCGAGATCTGGTATGCCACAAGTGAATATTTGCGACAAGAAATGAATCCTAATTTTCGGATGACCGATCCTTTTAATCCAGTCCATATAATGTCTTTTTCGGGAGCCAGAGGAAATGCATCTCAGGTACATCAATTAGTAGGTATGAGAGGATTAATGTCGGATCCCCAAGGGCAAATGATTGATTTACCCATTCAAAGCAATTTACGCGAAGGACTCTCTTTAACAGAATATATTATTTCTTGTTACGGAGCCCGTAAAGGAGTTGTGGATACCGCTATCCGAACATCAGATGCAGGATATCTCACGCGCAGACTTGTTGAAGTAGTTCAACACATTGTTGTACGTCGAACAGATTGCGGCACCGTCCGAGGTATTTCTGTAAGTCCTCGAAATGGAATGATGGCGGACAGGATTTTTATCCAAACATTAATTGGGCGTGTATTAGCAGATCATGTATATATAGGTTCGCGATGCATTGCTACTAGAAATCAAGATATTGGAGTTGGACTTGTCAATAGATTCATAACTTTTAGAGCACAACCAATCTCTATTCGAACTCCCTTTACTTGTAGGAGTACGTCGTGGATTTGTCAATTATGTTATGGCCGAAGTCCAGCTCATGACGACCTGGTCGAATTGGGAGAAGCTGTAGGTATTATTGCAGGTCAATCTATTGGAGAACCGGGCACTCAATTAACATTAAGAACTTTTCATACCGGCGGAGTATTCACAGGGGGTACTGCAGAACATGTGCGAGCCCCTTCTAATGGAAAAATAAAATTCAACGAGGATTTGGTTCATCCGACACG